TTAGTCAAAACAACAATTTATTTTGACCAAACCATCTAGTTTCCTTTGATTATTGCAGGGCATATCTCATTTCAAGATTTATCGACTGACTTGATCGGGATCCTATTTCCAGTCTACTTAATTTTTTTAGTTCAATTTTCTTTAATTGCTTTAGTTAGTATAACTCTAGATGTTATACTTAGACAAATTTTCTTGTTTTTGCCTAGGATTCTTCCTAAAGCCTAAAGAAAGCAAATAGAATTCTTATTTTGTGTTTAAAATTTTTGAATTTATTATTCTTTTGATATTCTTTTGATTATTTGAATTTTCTTTATAAAAATGCGAGTTCGGAATTTGGATTTTTTAGGAATAGAGTCGAAAGTTTTTTCTTAGTAATTTAGAATAGAACAAGTATTCAAATGTAAGAGAATGGGTAGGTATCTGGGGATTTCGAATATCTTAGTGTTGGTATATTCCGTTTATCAGATCTGGATGGGGTGGGGTTTTCTCTTGATTGAATACAGAAAAAGAAGACCACCCCCCCTTGTTTTGGTGTGCTTCGCCGGGTCTTGGTAAGGTATACCAAAGAAAAGGAGTATCGCTAGCTTAACCCCTTGATTGTGGGCAGAAAAATGCATATGGAATTTCCCTTCGACAATTAATGACGAAGGGTTGGTTTGTTTGGAAAAAGATCGATTCGATTCCTTGAAATATGATATGTTTTTTCGGTTTTCTGTTCTGCTTTAAATGATTCCCGTGAGTGAGTTTCTAGGACAAATTTTGTTTCGATGAACCAACCGGTCAGTTATAAGCAACAAACAAGAATGAAGAAATCAAAATTATACAATTTTTTATTTCAAATGAAAATTTGGAATTTTATTCATTTTTTTTATAGGGCTCTAGGGCTATACGGACTCGAACCGTAGACCTTCTCGGTAAAACAGATCAAACTTATTATTATCAAAATGATCTGAACTGTTTCAAAGACCCAACATGCATTTTTTTTTGCATTGGGCTCTTTCATTAACTGATAGAAATATCAGCCAATCTGCCATATTTTTTCTTGACAGAAAAATAAGATAAGGAGATGGCTCCATGTGCTCTGATTCATTATTTGGGATTCTAATTCAGAGCACTACCAAAGTGTTTCAAAGGTGAAGTTATTTTGACGTAGGTCTGCCTTTGGCCTAGAATTTTAAGTTAAATGAAGTCTCTATCGTTCGGCTTAAAAAATCCAATATGAAACTTCATACACCTTCAAGTTCATAGGACGAAAAGAGATTTTTTGAGGGCCTTATACTCATTATGCCTAGCATTGAATATACTGCTATTCACCTTATCAATATCTCAAGGCGGAGCCTGTTTGGTACCTACAAAGGGCACTCAAATAGGACCGAATCTCTCGTCAGGCTATTGTTCTCTTTTCTCTTAAAGTTATTATGGAGTAAGACATCGATTTCTCAATAAGATCCATTTTTTGGATTGTATGGTGGATTCCCCTGAAAAACATTGGCGCGCGTGTAAACGAGGTGCTCTACCAACTGAGCTATAGCCCTTAGTGCTTGTGATGCATATTTTATCATGTATATAATTTGTTGTCAAGATCAATATTCTATGATCCAACATCCGAAATTTTTGAGTGGTATTGGTTCGATTATTGTTGCTTATAAGGAATATGATATTTATAATCCATCGATAGGATGGGTTCCATTTGGTTCTCTTTAGGATAATAAGTGACCTACTTAACTCAGTGGTTAGAGTATCGCTTTCATACGGCGGGAGTCATTGGTTCAAATCCAATAGTAGGTAGAACTTATTAGATACCGGAGTCAACGGTATCTAATAAGTTTTTTGTCCCACCCTTATTTTTATAGATTTTTTATTTATTTCATTTTTGAATTGCGTTGTATCTAAATTGGATTCTGCTTGATTGGATTATGTCGAGTGAATCCAATCAAAATAGGGTTTAGAAACAGAACCTCTTTTGATTATTTGAACGCACCAACTAGTTATGAAATTGCATTGACAGCCTCGACTCTTGTCCTAGCTCGTCGAAGAGCTAGATTTGCCTCAATTATTTGTCTCTTTCCTTCAGCCTTTTTCAAATTAGCTTCTGCTATTTCAAGAGTTTGCTGAGCTTCTTGTGAATCAATATCACTACCCTTTTCCGCATCATTTACTAAAACAGTGATCTCATTATTGCCTATTCTAGCAAAACCGCTCATCAGAGCGATCGTTAACCATTGGTCCTTAAGGCGTATTCTCAAAATCCCTATATCTACAGCTGTAGCAATAGGAGCATGATTTGGTAATACGCCAATTTGACCACTATTTGTAGATAAAATGATTTCTTTCACTTCTGAATCCCAAATAATTCGATTAGGGGTCAGTACACAAAGATTTAAAGTCATTTCTTCAAATTGCTCTCCATTTCTAAGTTCATAGCCTTCGCGGTAGCTTCATCGATATTACCTACTAAATAAAAGGCCTGCTCAGGAAGACCATCTAATTCTCCGGAAAG